CATCAATGTCACTACCCTTCTCCGCATCATTTACTAAAATAGTTATGTCATTATTGCCTATTCTAGCAAAACCGCCCATCAGAGCCATTGTTAACCATTGGTCATTAAGGCGTATTCTTAAAATACCTATATCTACAGCTGTGGCAATAGGGGCATGATTGGGTAATACGCCAATTTGACCACTATTAGTAGATAAAATTATTTCCTTCACTTCTGAATCCCAAACAATTTTATTAGGGGTCAGTACACAAAGATTTAAGGTCATTTCTTCAAATTGTTCTCCATTTCTAGGTTCATAGCCTTCGCGGTAGCTTCATCGATATTACCTACTAAATAAAAGGCTTGTTCAGGAAGACTATCTAACTCTCCGGAAAGAATCAATTGAAATCCTCTAATTGTTTCTGCCAGACCAACATATTTCCCTGGAGAGCCAGTAAATACTTCTGCTACGAAGAAGGGTTGTGATAAGAAACGTTCAATTTTTCGCGCGCGTGCTACGACTAAACGATCCTCTTCGGATAATTCGTCTAATCCAAGGATAGCTATAATATCCTGAAGTTCTTTGTAACGTTGTAAAGTTTGCTTCACTTTTTGCGCAGTTTCATAATGTTCCTCACCAACGATCCGAGGTTGAAGCATGGTTGATGTTGAATCTAAAGGATCAACTGCTGGATAGATACCTTTGGCAGCTAATCCTCTTGATAGTACGGTAGTAGCATCTAAATGTGCAAATGTCGTAGCAGGCGCGGGGTCGGTTAAATCGTCTGCAGGCACATAAACTGCTTGAATAGAAGTTATGGACCCCTCCTTGGTAGAAGTAATTCTTTCTTGCAAAGAACCCATTTCAGTACTCAGGGTAGGTTGGTAGCCCACAGCAGAAGGCATTCGACCCAATAAGGCCGAGACTTCGGACCCTGCTTGGACGAAACGGAATATATTGTCGATAAATAGAAGTACGTCTTGTTCATTAACATCTCGAAAATATTCTGCCATAGTTAGGGCAGTCAAACCAACTCTCATACGAGCCCCTGGTGGTTCGTTCATCTGACCGTAAACGAGAGCCACTTTGGATTCTGCAATATTTTCTTCATTAATCACTCCAGATTCTTTCATTTCCATGTAAAGATCATTTCCTTCACGAGTACGTTCACCCACGCCGCCAAATACGGATACGCCCCCATGCGCTTTGGCAATATTGTTAATCAATTCCATAATGAGTACTGTTTTACCCACCCCAGCTCCGCCAAACAGTCCTATTTTTCCTCCACGGCGATAAGGGGCTAAAAGATCTACTACTTTAATTCCGGTTTCAAAAATAGATAATTTTGTATCTAACTGTATAAAGGCGGGCGCGGATCTATGAATAGGGGCTGTTGTACGGGTATCTACCGGACCTAAATTATCAATAGGCTCCCCAAGCACGTTGAAAATTCGTCCCAGAGTTGCTCCACCTACCGGAACACTTAGAGGTGCCCCCGTCCCAATCACTTCCATTCCTCTCGTTAGACCATCTGTGGCACTCATAGCTACAGCTCTAACTCTATTATTTCCTAATAATTGTTGTACTTCACAAGTTACATTAATTGGTTGACCAGCAGTATCTTTACCGTTAACTACTAAGGCGTCATAAATATTAGGCATCTTGCCTGGCGGAAAGGCTACATCTAGTACCGGGCCAATGATTTGGACAATACGCCCCAGGTTTTTTTTGTCAAGCGCGGAAACCGCAGAACCAGAAGTAGTAGGATTTATTCTCATAATAATTAATAAAGAAAATATTTTTTCGAAAATGAAAATTATCGAATTCAAACCAAGAACAAAGAGCCGATAGCGAGTCGATCGGTTAATTCAAGTTAATTCAATAAAACATGAGAGTTAACAACCCATTTGATTGTTATCATTCAATTGAATCCAATTTAATTGTTTCAATAAAGAAACAGTGAATTTGAAAAACCTATTTTTCAAATTTAAATTTTTAGAATAGCAAGTTAAGTAGATGAATAAGAATCTTGAGAAAGCCTTTCATTTGTTTATAATTATAGACAATCCCATCTATATTATCTATTCTATGGAATTCGAACCCGAGATCTATTTACATTATGATTCATTAATTTCTATCCGATTCAAAAGGGTAAATTGGGTTGCGTTATATATATGAAAGGGTATACAATAATGATGTATTTGGCAAATCGTATGGTCTAATAATCAAACATTCTGATTAGTTGATAATTTTAGTATTGGTTGGGAATTTTGTGAACGATTCCTGTGAAAAATTGCATTAACAACGAATTCGTGTCGAGTAGACCTTGTTGTTGTGAGAATTCTTAATTCATGAGTTGTAGGGAGGGATTTATGTCACCACAAACAGAGACTAAAGCAAGTGTTGGATTCAAAGCTGGTGTTAAAGAGTACAAATTAACTTATTATACTCCTGAATACGAAACCAAAGAGACTGATATCTTGGCAGCATTCCGAGTAACCCCTCAACCCGGAGTTCCAC